TATATGTAAATCCTAGATGTGAAACTAGGCATAAATCGTAGTATAAAACACAAAAATCCATAAAAAAAGAAATAAAGATTGGTTGAACTTGAAAATTTCATCATTCAATGTGTAGTGTAAATGATTGAATTGGATTCATTTGAGTGGTACAAACTAAATCGAATGCTAACTCCATTTATTTATTATTGAATTAACTGATCAATTTGATATCGGACATATTTTTTCGGTACTATTCAAAAATTTCGACATATTTTACTTTATTATTATGAGAATAAATCCTACTACTTCTGGTCTTGGCGTTGGCGTTTCCACGCTTGAAGAAAAAAACCTAGGGCGTATCGCTCAAATTATTGGCCCGGTATTGGATGTCGTTTTTCCCCCCGGCAAAATGCCTAATATTTATAATGCTTTAGTAGTTAAGGGTCGAGATACTGTCGGTCCACAAATTAATGTTACTTGCGAGGTACAACAATTATTAGGAAATAATCGAGTTAGAGCTGTCGCTATGAGTGCTACAGATGGGCTGATGAGAGGGATGGAAGTGATTGACACGGGAACTCCTCTAAGTGTTCCAGTCGGAGGAGCTACTCTTGGACGAATTTTCAATGTTCTTGGGGAGCCTGTTGATAATTTAGGTCCCGTAGATACTCGCACAACATCTCCTATTCATAGATCTGCGCCTGCCTTTATACAGTTAGATACAAAATTATCAATCTTTGAAACAGGAATTAAAGTAGTGGATCTTTTAGCTCCCTATCGCCGTGGAGGAAAAATAGGGTTATTTGGAGGAGCTGGAGTAGGTAAAACAGTACTCATCATGGAATTGATCAACAACATTGCCAAAGCTCATGGAGGCGTATCCGTATTTGGCGGAGTAGGCGAACGTACTCGTGAAGGAAATGATCTCTACATGGAAATGAAAGAATCTGGAGTGATTAATGAAAAAAATATTGCAGAATCAAAAGTGGCTCTAGTCTATGGTCAAATGAATGAACCCCCGGGAGCTCGTATGAGAGTTGGTTTGACTGCCCTAACCATGGCAGAATATTTCCGGGATGTTAATGAGCAAGACGTACTTTTATTCATCGACAATATCTTTCGTTTCGTCCAAGCAGGATCAGAAGTATCCGCCTTATTAGGGAGAATGCCTTCTGCAGTAGGTTATCAACCTACACTTAGTACAGAAATGGGTTCTTTGCAAGAAAGAATTACTTCTACCAAAGAGGGATCCATAACTTCGATCCAAGCAGTTTATGTACCTGCGGACGATTTGACCGACCCTGCTCCTGCCGCGACATTTGCACATTTAGATGCTACTACCGTACTATCAAGAGGATTAGCTGCCAAAGGTATTTATCCGGCAGTGGATCCTTTAGATTCCACGTCAACTATGTTACAACCTCGGATTGTTGGCGAGGAACATTATGAAATTGCGCAAAGAGTTAAGCAAACTTCACAACGTTACAAAGAACTTCAAGACATTATAGCTATCCTTGGGTTGGACGAATTATCCGAGGAGGACCGTTTAACTGTAGCAAGAGCACGAAAAATTGAGCGTTTTTTGTCACAACCCTTCTTCGTGGCAGAAGTATTTACTGGTTCTCCAGGTAAATATGTTGCTCTCGCAGAAACAATTAAGGGGTTTCAATTGATTCTTTCCGGAGAATTAGATGGTCTTCCCGAGCAGGCCTTTTATTTGGTGGGTAACATTGATGAAGCTACCGCGAAAGCTATGAACTTAGAAGGGGAGAGCAATTTGAAGAAATGACCTTAAATCTTTGTGTACTGACTCCTAATCGAATTATTTTGGATTCAGAAGTGAAAGAAATCATTTTATCTACTAATAGTGGCCAAATTGGTGTATTACCAAACCATGCCCCTATTGCTACAGCTGTAGATATCGGTCTTTTGAGAATACGCCTCAATGACCAATGGTTAACTGTGGCTCTGATGGGCGGTTTCGCTAGGATAGGTAATAATGAGATCACTATTTTAGGAAATGATGCAGAGATGAGTACTGACATTGATCCGCAAGAAGCTCAACAAGCTCTTAAAATAGCTGAAGCTAACTTAAGTAGAGCTGAAGGTAAGAAACAGGCAATTGAGGCGAATCTAGCTCTCAGGCGGGCTAGAACACGAGTGGAGGCTACCAATAATATTTCCAATAAATAAAAATAATCAATCAAAAGAAGTTTTTTATCTTTAGAAGTGGAAGTTATTTATTATACTATACATACCCCATTTAAATTCTGCTAATTGAAATGGAATACAGTTAAAGTCTAATCTGATACAACTAAAAGAAAAAGTATGGTAGAAAAACTTATTAGATACCATTGACTCCGGTATCTAATGAGTTCTACCTACTATTGGATTTGAACCAATGACTCCCGCCGTATGAAAGCAATACTCTAACCACTGAGTTAAGTAGGTTATTTATCACCAAAAAGGATCCATTACTTGGGAATTATAGATGGAATATTATTTATAAGCAATACCAATC